CAAAAATTGAAATTTAGGGAAGTGCTTTATAAACATATGTATAAAAAGAAGATATTTCATTTAGTCCCTTCATGTCTACTATAACTAGTTATTTCGGTTTTCTACTAGCAGCTTTGACTATAACCTCAGCTATATTTATCGGTCTGAACAAGATACGACTTATTTGAAATTAATTGAATGAACAATTCATAAAAAAAATTCTTCTGTGGTAGTTCATATATTCTATAGTTTCTTGCCGTGTCCATTTTCAATTCTTGGTCATTGAGATTCATGGGTAATACCGATTAATATATAAGGATAGATATTACCTCTCCTTTTCACCTTTCAAAGAAATTGAAATGATTGAAGTTTTTCTATTTGGAATCGTCTTAGGTCTAATTCCTATTACTTTGGCTGGATTATTCGTAACTGCATATTTACAATATAGACGTGGTGATCAATTGGACCTTTGAGTAATTAATATCTCCTTTTTTTTTGATTGACCTCCTACTTTCTTTAATCTACAGGAGGTCAAATTCAGATTGCTGTTCAATTATTTCAGTCTTATTTTCGACCTAACAAATAACAAGAATCTAATCACGCTCTGTAGGATTTGAACCTACGACATCGGGTTTTGGAGACCCACGTTCTACCGAACTGAACTAAGAGCGCTTTATTATCACAAAAATATTTTGTGACCTAACTCGTCTTGGATATATATACTATCGTAAATAAGAAAATTAAAGATTGATTTTGTATAGCCAATTTTAATCAATCTCAATGACCCCTCGTTACTGTTCATAAGATAAGTAATAGGTAGGGATGACAGGATTTGAACCCGTGACATTTTGTACCCAAAACAAACGCGCTACCGAGCTGCGCTACATCCCTTTGAATTGGCCTACAGTAGTATTGTAGAGAATCCCTGTCTTGTTTTCCACATCTTTATTTCTTTCAGTGCTATACCCAATTATCTTGTCATTTCTTATTTTTTTTTTAATCTCATATCATATAACATATAATAATAAACTTATATTATATACGTACTAAAGAAATATGAAACTCGCCGTAAAAAAATGAATATTTTTCGGGAAGAAAGGGACGTATTTTTTTTTTCTTTTAAGAAAAGGAATATCTACTGTACTGAATCGTTGTACATTTCAAGTTATACATTTTAATTTGCATTAGGGATTCTGCGTACAAATCCAAGTGTCAGTCATTAACTACATATACACATCTGGTCATATATGTAATAGCATTATGTATTACAAATTGTAATAAAATTACAATAATAAATAACAAAGAAGGAGGATTTTAAATGCGAAATCTAAAAACATACCTTTCCGTGGCACCGGTAGTAAGTACTCTATGGTTTGGGTCTTTAGCAGGTTTATTGATAGAGATCAATCGTTTATTTCCAGATGCGTTGATATTCCCTTTTTTTTCATTATAGTAATTGAGATAGGAAGGGGTGAAGAAAATTAGAGATACAATCAAATATCTGTGACTAATCCCCCCCTTACTCTTCTTTTCTTCTTTTTTTTTATAATTAAAATAAATTCGAAAATAAAAAGAATAAAAGCGGGTTCACCCTAGTTAAACTAAGAACTCGGGTTTCCAGGTCCAAAATTAAATTAATTAATAATAGAGTGAGAAAGAAAATGGAATAGTTGTGGCATGGCAACAATATCATACAAGAAAATTCAATGAAAAAGAAAATTTAAATACTGTACAGCGATTATAAATTATAAATATATAGTTAGAAATCATTATATTACTTATTATTACTATATTGATAGATTGCAACGAAATCTTTCATAATTGGATTTCAAGTTAGCAACTTCTATTTTTTTCCTTCCTTTCTTCTTCTTCGCTTCGGATCGGAAAATAGAAAGATAGAAGAGTTGAGTCAATCAAAAATCCAAAGGAGGTTCATGGCCAAGAGTAAAGATGCCCGAATAACGATTATTTTGGAATGTACCAGTTGTGTTCGAAACCGTGTTAATAAGGAATCAATGGGCATTTCCCGATATATTACTCAAAAAAATCGACATAATACGCCTAGTCGATTGGAATTGAGAAAATTCTGTCCCTCTTGTTACAAACATACGATTCACGGGGAGATAAAGAAATAGATCGAATCGATCGCTTGCGTGTCCGCCTTCCATTCCAAGGAAGACGAAAAACGACATATTATATATAACAGATCATATATTTATTTAAATATAAACAAAACAAAGCAATTCTATTTTGAAATTCGAAATTATTTTTGATTCGATCAAAATAGCATTAGGATTTTCGAGACAAGGAATAAAAAAAACATGGATAAATCCAAGCGACTCTTTCTTAAATCTAAGCGATCTTTTCGTAGGCGTTTGCCCCCGATACAATCGGGGGATCGAATTGATTATAGAAACATGAGTTTAATTAGTCGATTTATTAGTGAACAAGGAAAGATATTATCTAGACGGGTGAATAGATTGACCTTAAAACAACAACGATTAATTACTATTGCTATAAAACAAGCTCGTATTTTATCTTTGTTACCCTTTCTTAATAATGAGAAAGAGTTGGAAAGAAGCGAGTCGACTCCTAGAACTACTGGTCTTAGAATTAAAAATAAATAAGCTTGCTCTTCTTCAATTGAATCAAAATAAAATTCCAATCCGAATTCAAATGCAAATTGACAGTTTGTTCAAAAAATCTGAAAATTCCAATTTTATTGTTGTGTCGTAAGAAAAAAAGGAATTGGGGAAGAAGAATAAATCTTTTTTTGATTGAACGTGTTTGTTCATTGCGATGACTTTATCATATTATATCCTATTTTATCATACTAATTTCTACTCTACTTTCCCAAGTTCATTTGCCAGGGAACTCCATTTAAAACATTTCACTGGATTTGATTTCTTTCAATCTCCTTAATCTTATTTTAAGATCTCATTGGAAATCATATAAAGACAATTCCTATTTAATATAGCTATTTGTGCAAGTATTTTACGATTAAGAAGCAATTGCCTCTTGTACAGATGGTGTATTAATTTACTATAACTATAGTATAGTTTATTGGCTCGAATTACTGCGTTTATTCGAGTGATCCACAAACGACGAAAATCTCTCTTCTGCCTACCTCTATCCTGATGAGCCGAAACCAAAGCTCTTATTTTCTGTTGAGTAATAGTTCGAGTAAGTCTTGAACGAGCCCCTCGAAAGCTTGATGCAAATAAACGAATTTTGGTTCGACGTCTTCGAGCTATATATCCTCGTTTAATTCTAGTCATTGAATAAATGAAACTTTGATGAATAACTAATTGATTTCTTTTCTTTCAGTTATTTCCTTTCCCTTTCCTAGTCTATTAATAACAAAACGGATTCTTCCAATGTATAAAATAAGAATTCCAATGGCTTTTGCTACTCTAACCTTCCCGACCACGATTTTTTCTTTTTTTCTAGGCTTCTCGCCTCAAAATAAGAAATTGTATTGATACTAGGTATCAAAAAAACATAGTAAATAAAAAAGTAGTAAATAGAATATAGGTATAGTGGGTTCCATCGTTTCTATGGTTACTTCTTAAACGGTGAGGTCCTCTCTATACACCGGAGCCTCATTTAATTAATGCTATTGTTAACTTGTACAGTTCACACTCTTTGGCTCTACCCATAATTATCCAGTAATAGGTCTTTCACAACGAGACCACTTATACAGTAACGGTATTTAATTATGAAGATTAGCTGAGTAGCTGACCCTGTTAGTCCGTTCTTGCAAAAGTGAAGGGTAAAGGGTAAGGGCATAATCTTTCTGCTTTTAAATAAAATAGGATTTCCCTGCTTAATGAATACCATTTGCTATCAATGGGGAATTCTTTCTCATCTTAAATTAAAAGTGTAAGTGATTGGATTTGTACCAATGGCAACCATAAATTAATTTGATACCACAATACAATAGAAGGTATGATAGATCTTTTTTAGATTTTTATCTATATTTAATTTTTCGTATCGTATAGTAAATGGTGGTCTTCATTCTATCCTATTCATTGGTACTGATCATTTATACCGGATCAATTGTTTTTGGCCTAGTCCATGATCTGAACGAGTCGCACATACACCCTAGTACATGTTCCTCGTCGCTGAGGACATCCCCGAAGAGCGGGGGATTTCGTGACATTTTTGATTGGCTGTCTTGTGTTTCTAATAAGTTGTTTAATAGTTGGCATGTTGAATCATATACATAATGGGCTGGTTTAGATCGATCCTAACCGGATAAGTATGAATCATTTTTATATTAATGGATTCATAGACTATTGTATTAAATCTGGTAAGAAGATAAAATCTCAAATTGTATATTTGCGCGAAATTCCTCTTATTTTTTATTCAACCGCTACAAGATCAACAAGTCCGTGAGCTTGGGCTTCTGTTGCTGACATAAAAACATCTCTTTCCATGTCTTCGGAAATAACCCATAAGGATTTGCCCGTTCTTTGTGCATAAACCCTTGTGATGGTTTCGCGAAGCTTCAGTAGTTCTTCCGCTTCCAGGATAAATTCTCCCGTCTGTGCCTCATAAAAAGAACTAGCAGGTTGATGGATCATTACCCTGATGATATAACATAATAAATAATTATTCTATCTCGCATGATGAAAGGCGAAAAATAAGAAAATTAAGAAAAAATAAAGATAGAATTGAACAACCGTACAGGCATCTTTTGCACATTGCATACGGCTCTACAATGGAATTCACTTTTATACCTATAAACTACCTTTATACCTATAAACTACCTTACATCGAATAAATAGAAAAGAAATTATAGGGTCTATCATATTCACATAGGTGAATGATCCAACAACCACCCTTTCTTTTGGAATAGTTAAAAATATACTATGATGGTTCCGTTGCTTTATATATATATTAATTTCGTCTGTTATTTAGCAATCCCAAAGTTTCTTTTTTTTTTTACTTAATTTTTTTTATATTTGAAAAAAAAAAAAGAGATTTTTTTTTGTATTCTTTCATAAAAATAATATATATATTATTGTTAAGAGTTTTTCGGTGTAAAAACAAAAAAGTTTGTGACGCTGAAATGGGTCTCCTGATATATCAGATAAAATGGTAAAGACCTTTTATCTCATACTACTCTTTCGATACATAATGGAATGGAACGATTTTGAAAAAAAAAAAAGATTCTCGTATCGAATTCGAAGTGCCATGCTATTATTACTTAATATTTATATTTCATATATCGCGAAGGCATAGTCTTCTTTTTTCTCTCAAATCAAATAAAAAACTCATTGGCGCCAAGCGTGAGGGAATGCTAGACGTTTGGTAATTTCTCCTCCGACCAGAATAAAAGATCCCATTGAAGCGGCTAATCCCATGCATATTGTTTGTACGTCTGGTTGCACAAATTGCATAGTATCATAAATACCTAATCCAGGTATTACCCATCCGCCGGGAGAGTTTATAAACAAATAGAGATCCTTGGTATCATCCTCTATACTGAGATATACCATAAGACCAATAAGTTGATTCGAGATCTCGCTATCAACCTCTTGGCCTAAAAAAAGTAATCTTTCTCGATAAAGTCGGTTGATTGAGATAAAATTGTATCCCTTCGGAACCGTACATGCATCTTTTGATGCATACAGTTCAACACAAATCGCGAAAAAAACAAGAATCAATGTGTAGATTCTTTTTTTTTTCTTTTGTCATCGCAAGCTCTGTATAACTTGTAACAAAGGGGCTTTTTCTTTCATAAAAAAAAATATGAGTTTTGGTCTTTTTATATATAATTATATAATATAGTAAATAGAATTTCTATATATAAATAGAAATAAATAAAAATAAACTTATCGGATTAACTTCTCATTGATGTATTGTTTCATCGGAATCCAATCCAAATCACGATGTAATTTTCTTGTTCCTGAATGGTCTTCTTGAATTCTTTTAGGTTTATGCTCTACTCCGAGTAAAGATCGGACCGATTTTTATTTGCATATATAGGACAAATGCCCCAATACTACGTCTTTTTGCTACGACTTCTTTCTTTTTTAATTTATTTCATATCTCCCGCCAAATATAATATTAAATATTCACTATTCAATGCATTCATCATATTACTCGATTTATTAACAGTTTTAGATAACTTTAATTATATTATTATATTAGAAATTATAAATCGAATATTCTATAATATAAATAGAATATGATATTTAAGTAGAAATCATAGATATATTACCTATTGGTTTTTTTGTAAACGGAGCCTGGATAATTCATTTTATTGTTTGAACCAAGCCAACCATAAATTATTCTAATTGCTAATATTAATCTGTCTACCCCCTTAAAAAATTAATTTAATCGTACTTAATTGCATTTCACGCTCCAAATTTTGGATAATTCAATCAATCTTTGTTGGGCGAAAGGGAGGATATCTCGATCGGGAAAGAGAACGGGGAAATACCATATGACCCAATATATCTGACAAGTCGCACTATACGTCAACCCACGATGCATCTTCGTCTCCAGGACTTCGAAAAGGTACTTTTGGAACACCAATAGGCATTAAATGAAAGAAAAATTAAGTATTATATCTCACTTTGATGTGAAAGCGTAAAAATAGGTTTATTGTCTTAATAATATTTTGTCTTTTATCATATTTTATCCATAGATTGAAGAAGTTCATAAAAAAGGAAGACAGAATCAATAAAGGAAAATTCTTACAAGTGGGGCCTTTGGATGATGAACAAATATATATGCAGTTACTCATATAAAATGCTATCAACGCCCTACCATTGCGTATTGGTACTTATCGGGTGTAGAATAAATCTGCTTCTTTTTGTTCCTACGAACAAAATTATTCTATTATTATTCAAAGACATTCTTACTAAAAGATATAGAACAAATATTAATCCTTTCCCCAAGATAATCCACTAAAAAAGTAAGGACCATACTATAGTTTTTTTAAAGTGCAATAAAGTTACATAGAGTCTATTTTTGATTGATATAAGGGGTATTTCCATGGGTTTGCCTTGGTATCGTGTTCATACGGTCGTATTGAATGATCCCGGCCGTTTGATTTCTGTCCATATAATGCATACAGCTCTGGTTGCTGGTTGGGCCGGTTCGATGGCTCTATATGAATTAGCTGTTTTTGATCCCTCTGACCCTGTTCTTGATCCAATGTGGAGACAGGGTATGTTCGTTATACCCTTCATGACTCGTTTAGGAATAATCAATTCATGGGGTGGTTGGAGTATTACGGGGGGGACTATAACGAATCCGGGTATTTGGAGTTATGAAGGTGTGGCTGGTGCACATATTGTGTTTTCTGGCTTGTGCTTTTTGGCAGCTATCTGGCATTGGGTGTATTGGGATCTAGAAATATTTTGTGATGAACGTACAGGAAAACCCTCTTTGGATTTGCCCAAGATCTTTGGAATTCATTTATTTCTCTCAGGAGTGGCGTGCTTTGGTTTTGGCGCATTTCATGTAACAGGATTGTATGGTCCTGGAATATGGGTATCCGATCCT